TTCTCTTGTAATCCGTTTAATTCTTATTTTTACACACGTCTTTTTTTAGGAGGTCGACATCCATTATGTGGCATAGGTGTTACATCACGTACGAAACTTAATAGTATACCACTTCTACGAATGGCCCGTAATGCTGCGTCTCTTCCGAGACCAGGACCTTTTATCATAACTTCTGCTCGTTGCATACCCTGATCAACTACAGTACGAATAGCATTTGAGGCGGCGGCTTGAGCAGCATAGGGTGTCTTTCTTCTTGTGCCTTTGAATCCAGAAGTACCGGCGGAGGCCCAAGAAACCACCCGACCTCGTACATCTGTAACAGTTACAATAGTATTGTTGAAACTCGCTTGAACATGAATAACCCCTTTTGGTATTCTACGTCCATTCTTACGTGAACCAATACGTCCATTCCTACGCGAACCAATTTTGGGTATAGGTTTTGCCATATTTTTTCATCTCATAAATATAAATCAGAAATATGCAGAAAGATACGGAAATATCCATTTCATGTTAAAACAGATCCTTTATTTTTACATGGCCCTTCTTTGAGAAATTTTATAAAAGAAAGATTATCCTTGTCTCTGTTTATGTCTCGGATTGGAACAAATCACTCTAATTCGTCCACGCCTACGGATCAGTCGACATTTTTCACAAATTTTACGAACGGAAGCTCTTATTTTCATATTTCTCACTCCTTACCTCAATTTGGAATCTATTCCTTGGAAGAAAATAAGTCTCTTGTATTTCATTTTTTAGCTTCGAGTTGTATCTCTCACCAAAGGAATGTTTTCAAAAATCATCTAATCGCTCGAATCTTTGTTGCGGAGTCTATAAATTATACGTCCTCTAGTTGAATCATACCGACTTATTTTGATTTTGACTCTATCTCCCGGCAGTATCCGTATCAAACTGTGTCGGATCCTCCCTGAAATATAACCTAGAATTAGATCTTCATTATCTAAATGGACCCGGAACATACCGTTGGGAAGTGATTCAGTAATTAAACCTTCATGAATCCATTTTTGTTCTTTCATCCAGGTAACCCCTTGAAATATCATCAACTAATGGAGGAAGAGTTATATAACTTACTTTCCTCTCTATTTCACAAATTGGAAGTTAGAGATCAAATTAGGATACCGGAGGAAGATTACCATATATAGCACAAAATTTCTCCTCCAATTTTTTCTAGTCTAGCTTCTCGATCTGTCATTATGCCTCGAGAAGTGGAAAGAATTACAATTCCCATTCCGCCTAAAATCTTGGGAATTTTTTGATAGTTGGAATAGATTCGTAGACCAGGTCGACTGATACGTTTTAAAATAGTTCTATATATTCCTTTCCTAGTCCTTCTATGGCGCAAGGTTGAAACCAAGAAATCTTTGTTACTTTCCTGATGTTTCCGAACGTTTTCAATAAAACCTTCTCGTAGGAGTATTTTAACAATGTTTTCGGTGATATTAGTGGATGCTATTCGAACCGTTCCATTTTTACTCATGTCAGCATTTCTTATAGAAGTTATTATATCAGCAATAGCGTCTCTGCCCATGACGAATTCTAATTATTGGTGCTTCTTAATTTTGATATAATCAACATGTTTTTTTATTTTGAATTATTCAATTTCAATTATTAATTATTAAAAGTATATGCGTGAAACACAATCTACTAATTTAATCCATTTCAGATATCCTACTATAACTATATCATAGTTTCATCTACTAGTATTTATAATACTTCAGGAGCTAATGAAACTATTTTAGTAAAATTCAACTGTCTCAATTCCCGAGCAATCGCGCCAAAAACTCGAGTTCCTTTTGGATTTCCTTCTTGATCAATGACAACCGCAGCATTGTCATCATATCGTATTATCATACCGTTGTCACGTTTGAGTTCTTTACATGTACGTACAATTACAGCTCTAATTACTTCTGATCTTTCTAGAGGCATATTGGGCACTGCTTCTTTGATTACAGCAACAATAACGTCACCAATATGAGCATATCGATGATTACCAGCTCCTATGATTCGAATACACATCAATTCTCGAGCTCCGCTGTTATCTGCTACATTCAAAAGGGTCTGAGGTTGAATCATATCATTTTTATTTGAATCTGTTATTTCAATGCAAAGAATGAGGAAAAAAGAAATAGTGTTTGTCTAGAAATAAATAAACCCGCGGTTGTTTTTTCATCCTTAATACCCCTTTTGTTTATCTTTAGTTCTATATCCCTATCCTGAAATAATAAATTGAGTTCGTATAGGCATTTTGCACGCAGCTATCTCAATAGCTGCTCTGGCTACAGTTTCTGATACTCCACCCATTTCATAAAGTATTCGACCTGGTTTAACAACGGATACCCAATATTCGGGAGATCCTTTCCCCGAACCCATACGTGTTTCCGTAGGTCTTATTGTAACAGGTTTGTCTGGAAATATACGTACCCATATTTTTCCACCACGACGCGCATATCGTGTCATTGCTCTTCGCCCTGCTTCTATTTGTCTAGCTGTGATCCAAGCGGGTTCAAGTGCCTGAAGAGCGTATCTGCCGAAACAAATATGATTGCCCCGACAAGATATTCCCTTCATTCTTCCTCTATGGTGCTTACGAAATCTAGTTCTTTTAGGGTTATAGTTGATGGTTTTTTCTTAATCCCACCTCTACTACAGAACCGGACATGAGAGTTTCCTCTCATCCAGCTCCTCGCGAATGAAAAGATTCGATACGGATACACATCTATTTAATAATTAGTACACTAAACTAAGTAATGGGATTTATTGATATTTCATTTATTACATAGGAAGCTCCATATATGGCTAGATGTGTATATTTATAGATAAAGATAATGCTTATTTTTTATAACGAATCCCTATTTTTTTTTTCATTTTACTCTTATCGAGTCAAGACAATATTGTATTGTAATACAATAAATAAATAAGGGTTTCGCGGGCGGATATTGACTCTTTCCTGCTTCATTCGTAGGATCAATCCATGACCTCTCAGAGTAAATCAATTTGTTCTTGGTTCGTTCCGCCATCCCGCCCGATGAATCATTAGGATTCATTTTTATTTTATATTTTATTTATATTTTAATAGTTGAATCTTATATAGTCACAGGTTTCGTCGTTCCTATAGCTTCTCCATTAATGGTTAGGCCTGAACTCTGCAACGGAGCTCCCAACAAAATTTGTTCCCGAGTCAATCTCCTCAGTTTCTATTAACCCAGGGCTCTTTATTATTTATATTATACTTTATTATTTGTATTATTATATATATTAATATATCAATATTAATGCTTTATCACACTGCCTTTTATGAGGTGATTCATAGACCATACATATTGGAATCATCTATCATTGATATTTTTGTTCTCTCTTTCTATCACCTTTCCATTTATCCGCATCCCTTTATTTTTTTTTTTCTTCAAAACCCATAATCAGATTTGTTTTTTATGAAAATTTCAGTTGTTACAACTATATGATTGATTCAGTCATTCAGTCATATAGTGACTGTTTCTTGGGATCTCGACAATACGAAGCAATAAGTTGGTTATTAGTTTTTCGTTTATTTTATTATTTTATTTTATATAGTTATTAAGTTTATAGTGGGGGTCAGTCTTTTTTTTTTTTGAAGCCCAGCTTTAAACTCTAAAGAAAAAACTAACGAGTCACACACTAAGCATAGCAATTATATCAAAAGTAAGATTAATCTATTTTTTATTCAACCTTATAGAATTAGAATTGTTTATTTTTGTTTGATTTAACGGAAAAAGGAAAAAAAACAGAAATAGTTTCGAATTTTTTGTTCTATCACTGGACAGAATGGCAAGATAAAAAAAGGTCTATTATTCCTCGTTCACAAATATCCAAATTTTTAGGCCTAATACTCCATGGATAGTTCGAATTGTATAGGAACAATGATCAATTTTAGCACGAATTGTTTGTAGAGGAACCCTACCTTCTCTGATCCATTCGACACGTGCAATTTCTTTTCCGTCGATACGCCCTGCAATTTGTATTTGAATTCCCTTTGTATCTGTTTGTTCAGTTAATTCAATAGCTCTTTTCATTGCCTTTCGAAAGGAAACTCTATTTCTTAATTGTGAAGCCATATATTCTGCAAGAATATTAGGGTGTCCATAAGGTTTTTCAATTCTTGTGATAGCAATATTGAGTCTTCGGTTCACAGAATGAAACTCTTTTTGTACATTCATCTGTAATTCTTCGATCCCTCGCGTTCGGCCCTGTATTAATAAATTTGGAAACCCAATATAGATTATAACCTGGATCAAATCGATTCTTTTTTGAATTTCTATTCGTGCAATTCCAATTCCTTCGAAACCTGGGGATATTCTCTTATTTTTTTGTACATAGTTCTTGATACAATTCCGTATTTTATCATCTTCTTGTAGACCTACAGAAAAATTTTTTGGTTGTGCGAACCAAAAGGAATGATGATTTTGGGTTGTACCGAGTCTGAAACCAAGTGGATTTATTTTTTGTCCCATATTTTTTTATTATATTATCTTTTCATCCATTTTTTTTCTAAAGATTCATCTAAATTTTAGATTTATCTTTTAATACAATTGTTATATGACAAGTGGGTCTTTTTATCGGATAACTACGTCCTCTAGCCCTGGGTCTTAACTTTTTCACAAAGGGGCCCCCATTGACTTCGGCTTTACTAATGAATGAATCAGCTTCGTTCAAACCCATATTATGATTAGCATTTGCTGCTGCAGAATAAACCAATTTTAAAATGGGATAAGATGCTCGATAAGGCATGAGTTCCAGTATCATAAGTGTTTCCTCATAAGAACGCCCGCGAATCTGATCAATTACTCTTCGTGCTTTGAAAACAGACATAGATATATGTTTAGCTAAAACTTTTACTTCTCTACCCGAATTTGAGTTCTTTATCATAAGGTTTCTCCCCCGCCAATGAATGATAAGTATCTTTATTAATTAACGACGAGATTTATTATCGTTTCTCGCATGTCTCG